TTTTTGACAGGAATAAAAAAAAAAAAAAACAAAGAAATAAATATTGGAGTACACTTCGATTTCATCCTAATGTAAATGGAGTAGTATACCAACAAAAGAAAGTATTCAATTTCATTGAAGTTACAGATGAGAATAACGAAAAATTTTTTTATTGAATTCTCATCCAAAGAAGAAAAAAAGATCGAATAACCATTCTATGATGAAAAAACCCGCCCGTTTTATTTTGTATGCATAGGAGGTATACACTATACAATCAACTATATATATTCTGAATACTGGACTGGAAAGGAATTTGAGAATTCTTAAGATATAAGATATGGAATTATAGTCTAAATATAATCGTGATCTAAAGAGATCCATTAACCTAAGTGCAAAAATAGACCCATCAATCAGCTGATTCGTTATAATTTAGTGATTGCCTTCGGTACCGGTATAAAATAACAGAAAAAGAGGCGAAGGCTGGTTTTGCAAACATGAATAGAATGTTTCTAACAGTTTTCATATTTTATATTTATCCGCCTAACCTCAAAAGAAAGATCTTTCTTTGACTTTGATGAAAATCATCTATTTTTTATAGTTATAATTAGAATTAATTGGTCGTTCCTATCCAATAATCTACTAATACCGGCTCGCTATTCACTCGGTTTTTGGGTCATAATCATTATGTAGGAGAGATGGCCGAGTGGTTGAAGGCGTAGCATTGGAACTGCTATGTAGGCTTTTGTTTACCGAGGGTTCGAATCCCTCTCTTTCCGTACCTTCATCTAATTCACTGATCTTACTAACCAAAAGAGTAAAATATATAAAATTATATTCCAACACAAAACAGTTAGACCTTTCTTTGATATATATTTTATTCCTAATTACTGTGTCACGGAAAATACTGAAAGGAAAAGAGTAGACAAGGAATGAAAACCTCCCTCCCGTTCTATGATACCTAAACCGGAGAAAAATCCGGATCAAACTCTTATTTATCTTAACCTTAGGTTAATTTACTTCGACGAAAGGGATCAAAATTGTCCGAACCCTTGTGATTTTTTATTTTCTTTTCGTTAGGTTTAGGTCTGGCGCGAATAATATTCTACGACTAGCAATTCATTTATTTTCAAACCGACCCATTTACTATCTATTATTTGATTGACTAATCCTTTATATTGGAATGGTTGAAGAGTCAAATGTTTTGGCATTTCGTCCTGAGAGGATGAATCGAAATAATTTTGAATCAGAGCTCTAGAGTTTTGTTCATCCCTCGCCGTAATAATATCTCGGGGTTTGCAGCGATAACTTGGTATATCTACTATACGACCATTGACTAAAATATGTCTATGGTTAACCAATTGACGGGCTCCAGGAATAGTCGGAGCCATACCCAATCGAAAAAGGATGTTATCCAAGCGCATTTCAAGTAATTGGAGTAAAACCTGACCTGTTGACCCCTTGGCTTTGCCGGCGATACGAACGTATTTAAGTAATTGTCGTTCTGTAAGACCATAATGAAAACGCAACTTTTGTTTTTCTTCTAGACGAATACGATATTGAGATTTTTTACCGGAACGTGATTGGTTTCTAAGATCACTTCCGGCTCTAGGCCTTTTATTAGTTAGTCCCGGTAAAGCTCCCAGGCGGCGTATTTTTTTGAAACGAGGTCCCCGGTAACGCGACATAAAGACTCCTTATTCTTATTTATATTGAATTCTTATTGATGAAATTTCATTTTACAGAATAAACCTAAACTAAAACTGAACTAAATGATAAATGAAGCGAAGTTTACGGAAGTAGTGTACTTGTACTCTAAAGAATAATTAGATGAATAAATATCCAGACCTTTCTATTCTATATATATTCTATATAAAGATTCTATATAGATAAAAAATAGATAAAAGGGATTCTTTTCATGGCATAGTTGTAAGTTCCTATAAGATAAAAAATATATTTTTCAATATTATTTGATTTCGGATTTCAAAAGGGCATTCTCAATCATGTAAAAACTCGAAGAAAATAAATAGAGAAAAGCCGGCTATCGGAATCGAACCGATGACCATCGCATTACAAATGCGATGCTCTAACCTCTGAGCTAAGCAGGCTCACATAAGATAAATTATACCTGCATAGGGATTCAATAAACTATTGTTAGCTATTAATTAATATACTTATATTTGCATTCTTGGCGATTCCTATTAGCTAGTCATAATGAATATGACTATCGAAAAAAGAGAATATAGAATTGAAAGGAAATATTCAATACTCATACTTACCATAGACCATAGAATATAACGATTAATCTATCTATATATAATTTTAGTTTTTTTCTCACATCACAATTATATAGTACAATTATATAGTATAGCATTTAATATTAAAAAATATTTGATTCGATCTATTTTTAGATTAAATAATTTTCGTTTTTGCTTTCAAATGATATTTGAAAGTCTTTTTATTACACTTATATATTTTATTTCATATCATCATATATATCTTTTTTATTTCTAAATGGAATGAT